AGGGCATATCTTGTCTAGACAAAATTTTAGAAATTATACCTTTATTCCCATGCCTTCCAGCTATTTTATCCCCCACTTTGATTTCACGTTTATGTGAAATATATACACGAATCCTTTCTTGATTATAATTGGAACCCCCCTTTCTACGGATCCATCTCACATCAATAACTCGGCCCCTTCCACCTATAGGTAGTCTTAGCGAAGTTTCTTTTGAAGTGGATACCTGAATGCCAAGTATAGCTCGTAATAATCTATCCTCTGGGGCATATGATGATTCATTCGCTGTCTGAGGTGTTAATTTACCTACTAAGATATCACCTGTTTCTATCCAAGATCCCAGCATAACAATTCCATTTCTGTCTAAATTTCGGAGTAAATGAGCCTCTAAATGCGGAATCTCCTTAGTTATTCTTTCAGGACCTTGGCTTGTTACATGAGTCTGAATTTCATATTTCCGGATGTGAAAAGAAGTATAAATATCTTCATAAATCAGACGTTCACTAATTAGTACTGCGTCTTCAAAATTGTAACCTTCCCATGGCATATAAGCTACTAATACATTTTTTCCTAAAGCGAGTTCCCCACCAGCTGTGGCCGCACCACCCGCTAGAATTTGTCCCTTTTTAATATATTTACCCCGCCGAACCTGAGTTTTTTGATGCATAAAAGTATTCTTGTTGGAACGTTGATACATAACTAATGGAATGCTTAGAGTATCCCCATTACTTGAGAAAACGATCTTGTGAGTATCAGTATAAATGATTTTTCCCTTGTGTTCGGCTATAGCTGAAATACCCGAATCTAGAGCCGTTTGGCCTTCCAACCCAGTTCCAACAATGCACTTTTCGGAACGAGAAAGGGGAACTGCTTGGCGCTGCATATTAGAACTCATTAAAGCTCGATTCGCATCATTATGCTCGATAAAAGGAATGAGGGAAGCTCCAATAGAAAAATATTGGAAAGGAAAAATGCTTCTAAGATGAATCTCTTCCCATGCAATAGTCAGGAATTCTTGACGATATCGAGCCGGAACAACCTGTTGTTCTTGAATACCCCGATTCAAGGCCAAAGAATTTCCTGCTGCTACCATATAATATTCATCTCTATTTGGTGATAAATAAACCATCTGTGCCTCTTTTGATCTCTCAGATAATTCATAAAAAGGACTCTCTATAGATCCCCAATAACCAACCTTAACATGAGTAGCTAATGATCCAATAAGTCCAACATTGATTCCTTCGGACGTGTCAATTGGGCAAATACGTCCATAGTGACTCGGGTGAATATCTCGTATCCGAAAACTAGCAGTTCGCCCCGTCAATCCCCCAGGACCCAAATAACTCCATTTTCGCCCATGAACAATTTGTGTCAACGGATTAGTTCGATCCAAAACTTGAGATAAAGGGTGTAGGCCAAAAAACGATTCATAAGTAGTTGTTAATGAAGTTGAAGTTACCAAATTTTGAGGAGTCGGTATCAATTTATGCCTGATTGCTCCACATATAGTTCCTCGAACCGCATTTTCTAAACGAACAAGAGCCAATCCGAATTGATCCTGTAATAGATCTGCGACAGAACGAATACGTTTATTTTTCAAGTGATTCATATCGTCAAGTATACCCATTCCAAATTTCATTTCAATCAAATGATCCACAGCAGCCAATAGATCTTGTGGTAACAAAAATGTATTGTTTTGGGGTATATCAAGATTCAGTCTCCGGTTTATATTTCGTCGACCAATCTTTCCTAATTCACATCTTTGGTAAAAAAATTTCTTTTGTAATTCCTTGCATAAGGACTCAGAAAATACCGGATCTCCCCCTACCCCTACACAAGCAAATTGTTGATAAAACTCCAGAATAGCATTTTCTTTTGACCCAATCTTTTTTTTCTCTTTTTCATTCGGGAAAGACAAGAAAATCTCAGGGTAACAAACATTATCTAGAATTTCTCTTATATTCGAACCCATAGCTGATGATAGAACTAGAATAGATATTTTTTGTTTTCTACTTACACGGGCCCATATCCTTGCTTTTCTGTCAATTTCTAATTCTGACCTTCCCCCCCAATCCGATATTATAGTACTGGTATAGACAGAAATTCTGTTATGTTCCAATTCTGAACGGTAGTAAATACCAGGACTTTGCAATATTTGGTTGATCACAATTCGGTATATTCCATTTACTATAGAGGTTCCAAAAGAATTCATTATAGGAATGTTCCCAATAAAAACTGTTTGTTCTTGCATATTTCTATCGGTTTTCCAAATTAAGACCGCGGGTACATATAATTCAGAAGAATATGTGAGTGATTCATATACAGCATCTCTTTCTTTTATCAAGGGCTCTACCAATTGATATGTTTCCACAAATAAATTAAATTCAATTTCTTGATCTCTATCTTCAATTTTTGGAAACTTATGAAATTCTTCCGCCAAGCCCTGATTAATGAACCTAAAAAATCCCTCAAATTGTATCTGACTAAATCCAGGTATTGTGGACATTCCTTCATTTCCATTCTGGAGCATCTTAATCTGAAGTTTCCTCTTTATTGAAAAAATCCCATTATTGGCTTAGCTCACTATTCATCGAACCATACCGATCGATCTAGCAATGATGGAATGGGTATTCTGTTTACTGAATCACATAAAATTTTAGCCAACTCTATCCATATATATCATACGTATGAACGGAAGCAAGACAGAGAAATGGAGGGCATTTTTTACGCAAGTTCGAATTTGAGCCAGGTACAAATAGAAAGAAATTAAAATTGATAAAGCATTCCTGGGAAAAAATTCTGTCACTTAGGTTGACGGAGTCTTTTATCGGTATCGGATAAGAAAATTGATCCAATTTCTACCCAATTCTTTTATTATGATATTACGATCAGGGTACAAAAAATAAAAAAGAAATGAATTTGGGAATCAATCTGCTCTCTATGAATGAGATAAAAACAGAAGAATCAGGAATAGCATAGAGTTTCACTATTTTTAGCACAAACGCTCAAAAAGTAATTCGCAAATCTTTTTTGGTAGTAGAATTTAGAAAATACAATTGAATTGCGTACGTAATACTCATAGGAGTAATCTTTAGGAAGTACATACCGGCACATGCCGATATAGCTATCCATATATCGCATCTTTTCTCATAATTGAACTTGGTGCAACATAGGTCAAGTCGCACTCGATCAAAAATCATAATGTCTATTTTTTATTCATTCGGTATCCACGTATAAAAATTCCAGCTCTGTAGTTTACACTGTTCTGGGGTTTACATATACACATATAATATTATAATTAATATTAAAATATTAATATTTAGAATATTATAATTGATTATAATTGTAATTGATAATAATTAGTCGTAAATCAATTGGATTTTTCATCCATTAAGGGAATACAAATGGAATTTGGCGACATGGCCAAGTGGTAAGGCGGGGGACTGCAAATCCTTTATCCCCAGTTCAAATCTGGGTGTCGCCTGATCAACAAAAAAAGACTTGGAAGTTTTTAATCCTGCTGATCGAACTTGACAAATTCTTGCCCCGCAAAAGCATAGGCAAGGGACTAGATCTGTCGATACTTGATTTTGAGAACCCGTAGGTCCTATAAAAGACTGTCATCTTTTTTATAAAAATTTATAAAAATCTGGTTTCTGAGTGTGGCTCAAACAGATACCAATAAGTCTGAAGCAATCCAATCTTATTAATGCATTGGTTTGGGCTATTCTGAATTGAACCAAATAAAAGAAATAATGATAATTCATTCTATTCTGGGCATCAGAACTATGAAAATAAGAAGTCGTAAATCTTGGTATCCAAGGATTCCTAAGGTTAAAGATGTGGAAAGAACTGAGCGAGGATACTTTGTATCCAAACTCAGGATAGGCTCTGAGTGCTCAGAAATGAAATAAAAATGGTTATTCTTCTTTTCTTATTTTTTTTTTTTCTTCTATTTCATTATCTATCTTATCTATTTCATTATCTCTTATCTATTTCATTATCTATCTTATATATCTTCTTATATATCTTATATATTATATATCTTATATATATATAATATATAAATATAATGTTATAAATATAATAATATATATTATATATTTAATATTTTATATATATTTAATATTTTATATATATTTAATATTTTAATATTAATATATTTAAAATTTATATTTTTTTTTATTATTTCCAATTCTTCCAATTTCAATATAATCTATTGACTAAGAAATAAAGGACCTTTTTACGAGTGGATTCGTAAAATTGTTTCATCACTAGCCGTAAGTAAGAATCCTATTTTGACTCTGCACCATTGATTCCACTATAATTATGAATTAATAATGGAATAAATACTTCATTTCATAGAGATAAGGGACATCATTCACATGGATATAGTAAGTCTCGCTTGGGCTGCTTTAATGGTAGTGTTTACATTTTCTCTTTCACTTGTAGTATGGGGAAGGAGTGGGCTTTAGAGCTAGGAATATTAATATTACTAATTTAGTACTTTACTGAATAATATAATTCTATCAATTGTGATCGTTTTGCCAAAGCTGAAAAAAAAAAATACCTTGACTTAGTTTAGTTTATCTATATTCGTTTAATTCTAAATATTAGTAAATATTAGAATATTAGAATTAGATAATTATATATTTTTATTAGAATTAGATAATTATATATTTTTTATATTATTATTTTATTATTATTTATTATATTATCTAATAATTTAATATTTAATATATATTAGATATGTATAATTGATATGTATAATTATGGTATATATATATATATGATGGTATTATAATATATGCACACACTATTCTTCCTACATTAATTCTTTAGATGGCCTTCCGGATACATATACATAAGCATAAAAAGAGATATAAAAAATCAGGAATTCAAGCAGTTGGTCTTGCAATTATTTTTGATGGATCGAAATGCATACAAGTGGGTGTGGAGAAAAAATATAGAATTTAGAGTGCTATTTAATTTTGATGTATGTC